CTCAAAGAAGTTCGTTTGGATGTCTATCCTATCTATCACAAGACTTGTGAAAAGAAAAAAAAAATGCAGCCCAGATACATTTGTGAAAAAATCGAATGAATGAGAAAGATAACGAATTTTGAACCGTTAAGGAAAAGAGAGAATAAGATAAACAATTAGGGAGTCGAGCGGGCCCTTTTTTGGGGATAGAGGGACTTGAACCCTCACGATTTATATTTATAAAGTCGACGGATTTTCCTTTTACTATAAATTTCTTTGTTGTCGATATTGACATGTAGAATGGGACTCTATCTTTACTCTCGTCCGATTAATCAGCAGACTATGGGGTGAATGATCTGATCAATGAATATTCGATCCTCTCGTCAATTTGGAATCGATTCAAATCAAAGCAATTTTTTTTTTTATTATTTGAATTATTAATTATTTCATTTTTCATATAAATATAATAAAATACAGATTCGGGTCGGTTGTCATTAATCATTTGAGATAGTATTTCAGTACGTATGCCTATGTATTATGTATATAGGGTTATACTTTACTTTAACTTTCTTTTTTATGGAATTTTAACTTTAACAGAAGGATTCCTTTACTTGACTAATGCAACACAGTCAACTCTATTTGTTAGAACAACTTCCATTGAGTCTCTGCACCTATCCTTTTGTATTCTTATTCTGTCTTTATGAACCTTTGTTTGTTTTTTGTTTTCGAAAAATAGGATTTGGCTCAGGATTGCCCCTTTTTTTTTCCGGGGTTTCTCTGAATTTGAAAGTTATCACTTAGTAAGTTTCCATACCAAGGCTCAATCCAATTAAGTCCGTAGCGTCTACCAATTTCGCCATATCCCCTCTTTGTTTTGTGTTTTGAGATTCAGATCTTATTATTATATTATTATGTCATTCCCTTTTTTCTTTCATTTCGATTCTACTGGAACTGTTAAAGTCATTAGATACCGATTTCTATATTCCTAGAAAAGTGTTTCCTCTTATTTTAATATTTTATTTGATTTCTTGTCTAGCCTCTTTCATCTCTATTGGGGACCCCTATTTGGTCTAATCAGAAATCATTCTATCATTTCTGTATCCGCAATTCAATATAGATGCATATATACCACATTTATTCTATATGTTTTTCTTCGAATCATTTTTCTTGTGCAATTTTGAATACTCGAACGGTCAATTCTTTTCTTTTTTTTTTCTATATTCATTTAATTTAATTATGAATTACTACGAATGAAAAGTGAATAGCTAAGATTCCAGTAGTTTACTAAATCCCTATGCATGTACAATTTCTGTTATGTGAGCCCGCTTAGCTCAGAGGTTAGAGCATCGCATTTGTAATGCGATGGTCATCGGTTCGACTCCGATAGCTGGCTTTTTTTCTATTTTTTTTTCTATATACATTCTTTGTGTATATACAATAAGGTCCGGATATTGATAGAATCCATCTCATTTGTAGTATATCAGTATTTTTTGTAGTATAATACTTCAATAGATTTTGCCTCATTTATCCTATTTATCCTTTAGTTCAGTTTTAATTTAGGTTTATGAAATTTCAATAAAATAAAGAAAATAAGGAGTCTTTATGTCACGTTACCGAGGGCCTCGTTTCAAAAAAATACGCCGGCTGGGGGCTTTACCGGGACTAACTAGTAAAAGGCCTAGAGCCGGGAGCGATCTTAGAAATCAATCGCGCGCCGGTAAAAAATCTCAATATCGTATTCGTTTAGAAGAAAAACAAAAATTGCGTTTTCATTATGGTCTTACAGAACGACAATTGCTTAAATACGTTCGTATCGCCGCAAAAGCCAAAGGGTCAACGGGTCAGATTTTACTACAATTACTTGAAATGCGTTTGGATAACATCCTTTTTCGATTAGGTATGGCGTCAACTATTCCTCGAGCCCGACAATTAGTTAACCATAGACATATTTTAGTTAATGGTCGTATAGTAGATATACCAAGTTATCGCTGCAAACCCCGAGATTTTATTACAGCGAAGGATGAACAAAAATCTAGAGTTATGATTCAAAATTCTCTTGATTCATTCCCCCAGGAGGAATTGCCAAAACATTTGACTCTTCACCCATTCCAATATAAAGGATTGGTCAATCACATAATAGATAGTAAATGGGTTGGCTTGAAAATAAATGAATTGTTAGTTGTAGAATATTATTCTCGTCAGACTTAAACCTAACTAAAATAACAAGGGTTCGAACAATTTTTTCCCCTGTCGCCTAAGTAAAGAGACCAAAGGTATGGGTTTGCTCGGGGGATTTTTCTCCCATTGATATATCCTAGAATGATAGGGGCATTTTCATTCCTTGTCCACTCGTATTTTCTGTTCCACAGAAATTAGGAATAGAGAATCTATATCAAAGAAAGATCGAACTCTTGACATAAGGGTATCATTGTTATGTGATTTGGTATATTGCGGTCAATAGCATTTCAGTAACATTGATAAATTAGGTAAAGGTGCGGAAAGAGAGGGATTCGAACCCTCG